CATTGGCGCGCGTGTAAACGAGGTGCTCTACCTAACTGAGCTATAGCCCTTGTGCTTGTGATACATATATTATCATGTCAATAATGTCTTGTCAAGATGAATATTACACGACTCAACTTTCTGTTATCTCTTTGATCAGTATTGGTTATAAATTATTGCTTATAAAAAATATTACATTTATAATCCATCGATGTGACGGAGCCCGTTTCTTTACTCTTTGTGATGATAAGTGACCTACTTAACTCAGTGGTTAGAGTATCGCTTTCATACGGCGGGAGTCATTGGTTCAAATCCAATAGTAGGTAGAACTCATTCGATATCAGACTCTAGGTATCTAATAAATTTTTCTACTTTCAATATTAAAAATATTAATATTGATTTTTGATCTTTTCCATTCCACTTATGATTCTATTCAATTGGCAAAAAAAGGGGTGTATAAAAAGAACTTCTGTAGAAACAGAAGTTCTTTTTTTATTCGGACACACCAACTAGTTATAGTTACGAAATAACATTGATAGCCTCCACTCGGGCCCTAGCTCGTCTGAGAGCTAGATTTGCCTCAATTATTTGTCTCTTGCCGTCCGCTTTCCGCAAGTTTGCTTCTGCTAGTTCAAGAGTTTGCTGAGCTTCTTCTAGATCAATGTCACTACCCTTCTCCGCATCATTTACTAAAATGGTAATCTCATTATTGCCTATTCTAGCAAAACCACCCATCAGAGCCATCGTTACCCATTGGTCGTTAAGGCGTATTCTCAAAATACCGATATCAACAGCTGTGGCAATAGATGCGTGATTTGGTAATACGCCAATTTGTCCACTATTAGTAGATAAAACGATTTCTTTCACTTCTGAATCCCAAACAATTCGATTCGGGGTCAGTACACAAAGATTTAAGATCATTTCTTCAAATTACTCTCCGTTTCTAAGTTCGTAGCCTTCGCAGTAGCTTCATCAATGTTACCTACCAAATAAAAGGCCTGTTCGGGAAGACTATCTAATTCTCCGGAAAGGATCAATTTAAACCCTCTAATTGTTTCTGCTAGGCCGACATATTTTCCCGGAGAACCAGTAAATACTTCGGCTACAAAAAAGGGTTGTGATAAGAAACGTTCAATTTTTCTTGCTCTTGCTACAGTTAAACGATCGTCTTCGGATAATTCGTCCAACCCCAGGATAGCTATAATATCCTGAAGCTCCTTGTAACGTTGTAAAGTTTGCTTAACTCTTTGCGCAGTTTCATAATGTTCTTCACCAACAATTTTGGGTTGGAGCATAGTTGACGTTGAATCTAAAGGATCTACTGCCGGATAGATACCTTTAGCAGCTAATCCTCTTGATAGTACAGTAGTAGCGTCTAAATGTGCAAATGTCGTGGCAGGAGCGGGGTCGGTCAAATCGTCCGCCGGTACATAAACTGCTTGAATAGAAGTTATGGATCCTTCTTTGGTAGAAGTAATTCTTTCTTGTAAAGAACCCATTTCGGTACTAAGAGTGGGTTGATAACCTACAGCGGAAGGCATTCTACCCAGCAAGGCGGATACTTCGGATCCTGCTTGGACGAAACGGAAGATGTTGTCAATAAATAGAAGTACGTCTTGCTCATTAACATCTCGGAAATATTCCGCCATAGTTAGGGCGGTCAACCCAACTCTCATACGAGCTCCCGGCGGTTCATTCATTTGACCATAGACTAGAGCCACTTTTGATTCTCCAATATTTGCTTCATTAATTACTCCAGATTCTTTCATTTCCATGTAAAGATCATTTCCTTCCCGAGTACGTTCACCTACTCCGCCAAATACGGATACACCCCCATGAGCTTTTGCAATGTTGTTGATTAATTCCATAATTAGTACTGTTTTACCTACTCCAGCCCCTCCGAATAGCCCAATTTTCCCTCCGCGACGATAAGGGGCTAAAAGATCCACGACTTTAATTCCTGTTTCAAAAATCGATAATTTTGTATCTAACTGTATAAAGGCGGGCGCCGATCTATGAATAGGGGATGTTGTGCGCGTATCTACAGGACCTAAATCATCAATGGGTTCTCCCAATACGTTAAAAATTCGGCCTAGGGTCGTCCCGCCAACGGGAACACTTAGAGGAGCCCCTGTGTCAACCACTTGCATTCCTCTCGTTAGACCATCTGTAGCACTCATAGCTACAGTTCGAACTCGATTATTTCCCAATAATTGCTGTACTTCACAAGTCACATTAATTTGTTGACCGATAGTATCTCGACCTTTAACTATGAGAGCGTTGTAAATATTAGGCATTTTGCCGGGGGGGAAAGCTACATCCAACACCGGGCCAATGATTTGAACGATACGTCCCAGGTTTTTGTTTTCCGGCGCGGAAACCCCAGGATCCGAAGTAGTAGGATTGATTATCATAATAATAAATAAAAAATATGTTGAAATTTTTTTTTCGAAAATTTGTGAATCTAAAATCAATGTTCAAAAGCAAGTTGCTCGATTAATTCAATAGATTAATTCAATAA